ATAGATATAGGATCTATGGAGCAATTACTTAGAAGTACATTTTTTGAAACAGCCCTTCCTATCTGATAGAAAAGGATCCCATGATCCTGAACCGATCTTACCTGAGATCGCAAATCCCAAGTTTGTCTATGAAGAACGGATCTAATTATATTAGTGTCTATAATGGATTTTTTTTGTATAATACTAATCGATAGGGCCTCATTGGTAAGTGCTACAAGATCTCCTACATTTGAACCCATTGTTGTGGACCCGAACCCATTAGTATGGAACATTTTCTTTTCCAAGTGAAATCCCCTAGTATATGAAAGAGTGAAAAAGTGTTTTCGTTGTTGTGGAATAAGAAGCCTTCGTATCTTAATGCATGTATTTAATTTATTCGGAGCTATTAGAGCTGGATCTACTTTTTGGGGAATATGAGTCGAAGCAATAACAAGAATATTTCTAGTGGAACATCTTTCACAATCCCTTGAGAGATAGTTCACTAAAAGACCGAGGGATAAGTAATTCGACTCATTCACATCCAGATCATGAATGTTTGGAATCCATATTATGCAAGGAGACATTGCTTTTGCTAATTCGAATTGAAAGGTGATATAAAATCGGTCTATTTCTGGCATCATATCCATAGTTAGCGTATTCATCATAGTTAGAAGCTCCAGCTCCATATCAAGGTCACGGTCGATATCGTCACTATCATCAATATCGTCACTATCGTCACTATCATCACTATCATCAATAAGAAAACCCTTAGGCTTGTTATCCAGGAACTTGTTCAGAAAAATTGTAATGAAAGGAACATAGGAGTTTGTCGCTAGGTATTTGACCAAATAGGATCGTCCAGTTCCTATAGAACCTATCACTAAAATACCCCTAGGGGGGGGTAGGGCTAAGCGGAGCGAAAAGGGTTTTACATGAGATGGGAAATGAAAACTGTTAGCCCCCCACAGGGTTTGTGAATAAGTAATTGTCTGATAATTAGCAAGGAATATCCGTCTTTCTGCTAAACAGGATGTATTTAACTCATAAATCATTAGATACTTTTTATGAATGTCAACTAAGTATCGTAAGTAAATTGCTCCTGGTTGTTCAATCATTTGATAACCAGAGTTATTCTTTGATAAATGATCACTATGAGTCAGACTCAATAGAATTTGATCAATCCTTTTTTCTGTTGTTAAGGTAGAAAACTGAACCAAGAATTCTCTTTCTTTATCATCAATAGAATCACTGTTCGAGACCCAGGATTCTATTTTATCATCAATCCAATCACCATTCACGTTTTTTATTTTTCTTATCAAGGAATAGATTGCTTTACTTGTATGACTTACATGTCTCGTATTTCTCGAAAAAGCGATTCGATTGATGGGATTTGGTATGATACTTATGAGATCGATGAGATTCAAATATTTCTTCTTAGAACGTATTGATTTGACCCCATAAGCGGGACCACCACCCCATAGCATGTTTCCACCAAAAGCAAAACTCCGTATTTCTTCTAGAGAATCTCCTAATTGTTCCAGAGCAACTAGAAAGAGATTCTTTAACCAGAAAGAATTCAGTTCAGATGTAGGATACCTATCCAGAAGTTTTCGCAACTCAATCATATATGATGGAATCATCAAAGATTTGACCTTTTCGAACTCTGTCTGTAACTCATGGTAGACTCGAGAAACAAAGAGAAGATGTGTACGAACGAGATATCCAGCAACAAGAAGAAGGAAAAGGATTGAATAGAGGAACTCCTGAACATTTAGCGATCTCAGATGTGTCGATATCAATAGTAACTCATTATTTCGATGAATAATTTCTTCGGACAGAAGAAGATTATGTAAAAAATTACTCGGAATCTCACTTATCAGATTCCATATCTCACTTATCAGATTCCATATCTCACTTATCAGATTCCATTGTGGAAGACACAATGGAATCTGACGAATTCGCCATAATATATCTGACCCATGCACATGACAAATGGATACAAATTTTTGGCTGCTACTTAGTATCGGCAATAGGTCTGAAAAAGTATTTAAAAATATGAAATTTAGATATTTGTACCCTGTTGAGGTAAGGAACCATGGTATATATGTTTGGAATAGATTCCATTTTGAGAGAGTTGAAAAAGCACTATCCTGTTGAAAGGTTCTATACATCTGCCCTTTCTCAAGACATTTTTTTAGACAAGGACTCCGTTTTTTCCTTTTTTCGGATGGTAAATATTTCTCAGAACATGGAGTATGAATCAAACCCATGTTTGAATGGAAATTGAGATACTGATGCAAGTTCTTCGCTTCTGAATCAGGTAGATTCATATCTGAAAGAGGTTGACAATAAGTTCTTTCAAAATGGTCTATTTGTCCCTCTGTTAGAGGTGTTCCAGAAATGTCTGCGATGGAGTAAATAGCTCCACGAACGAATGGATCGTATCGAATTGGAAAATGGAAAGATTTGTACAAGTTATACCCTTCGTCGCCACTTTGCGGAAAATCGTTAGGTATCAATATGTTAGATACCTGTGACTCGATTGGTGAAATAGTATCTCTCTCCCAAAAAGCATGTTTTTTTTTACCATCGCAAAAAGAAAATATTTTGTTGCGAATGAACAAGATATTGAGGAATTGTCTATACGTAAAATCATAATTATTGATACAGGCCTTTTCCACATAAAAAGGGAATCTTTTGTTACAATAGAAGCAGAAGTGATATTGATTATTCAAGAATCGAAGTCGATTTGCTTTATAAAAAGAGTATATCAATGAACTCCTATGAAATGGTTTCACGGGATTCAGCCAATTGTCTGGATCGTGGGATATCATTGATAAATAGGAATCTGTGTTATCAAAAGATTTCCTGCGATTCTTTCTAGTATGGAATGAGTCAATCATCCACTCTTGTATCTTATTGAACAAAAATGGTGATATTGTTCCTCCATGGATCAAGAATTTTGATTTTTGGGAAGTATCTTGGTCATCCAATAATAAGGGTTTCCATTTTTTCAAATGAAAGATTTGAAGACCTATTGATTCTAATAACTGATTATAGAGTGGATCATTCGGACCTTTCAATTCATAGATGTGGATCTCGGACCTATGAATGGGGATACCCCCGAAACTCACAAAGAAAAAAGGAAGTGAGTTAGACAAAAAGAGAAGAAACTTGGACAAAAAAAGAAGAAACTTGGACAAAAAGAAAAAAAGTGACTTAGACAAATCTTTTTTGTCGATAACCTCGGACCAATCAATCGAATATTGATTAATATGCAATCGATCAAACACTACTTGAAAACGGCTATTCTGCTCAGAAATGAAATAGTCCAAATGTTCCTGGAAATTCTTGCTCCCATTGGACCATTTGTATCTATATGCACTAGGATCCCGATTCATGGATCTCTCCGTTCGAGAAATCCAAATAAGAGGATCGAACCATTTCTTCTGACTCTTTTTCAAATTTGATAAATGTTGGTTGATCGTGTATTTCATTATAGTTCTATGATTCAGAGTATCATTTCCTATTTGATACCTTTGAATTCCACATTCGAAGTTGCGATTGAATCGATTCTTTTTAATGAATCGATTCAATACATTTCTTATGTAACCGTGGGTGCTATATTGGATTTGAATCAGATTTCGGATCAATCTATATTGATTGACTGCCTCCATTATGTTGTTGCTAGCAAATACCACTATTTTAGGTTTTGGATCTTCCAAATTATTCCCGCAAGAGGTCTGGACCCATTTTTTTATGATCCTTCGATAAAAAGATTCATTCTCTTCATAAAAAAGAGGAGGTAGAACCAATAAAGAGTGATTTTTCGATTCATCCCTGGAGTTGAATAACTCATTCAAGAAATGTTTTTGATCCAATCCGGAGGAATCAATAGAAAAAGCAAATCCCTTATGATACACCAGATCCGGCTCGGTTATTGATAGAGTGAATAGATCTACCATTTCTTGAAATATCTCTTCTGATTCCAAATCGTGGTGTAACGTGTATCCCCCCCTGTTCCGGTCATGGAATAGATGAAATAAACTCCAAAATGGATTTTGGTTCAAGAATGAAATCTTATTGGAACTGTCCAGTTCATCCTTCGGAACCATATCACATCCCGGATATGATGAAATAGGATGAATTGAGACGGTATTTTGTAAGTACATAATTATCTTGAATAAATTCACTATTTCTTTATTTTCCGATCGCCTGGAAAGAACAAGATGTTTCTTTTGTTCTTTCTTCAGCAATTTCTGATCTCTAGTAGACCTCTCAGTAGGATTCGAACCCAGATGAAGTTCTGACCATCTGTCAGAGAAAAAAGAACGAGTGGCTCTTGCAGGATTCCCAAGAAATTCTTCGATTTCTTCCGGAAGCAGATGATTATTCATCTGCTTCTCACGTTCCATGAATAGTCGGCACATTGAGGAATATCCAGAAAGGATTTTAGGGAATCGCTCTGATTCTATCTCTGTTCGTTCCGTTTGAAGAAAGGAAGGATCCCGACAAAGAATCGATCTTTCTTTTAGTTGTTGAATTTCTCTTTGATTGATCAATGTGTGATATTTCGAATCCTCATTCCTAATGGAATCGAAATGATCCTTGGATTGATCAGAAGATCCTTTCAATTGGCTAGAATCCGTTACTTGAATGAAACTAGATCTCGTGGAATCATATTGAATATTGGATGATACATTCCGTACCTTGCTAAAAAACCGATCCTTGTTTACCAACCACACATTGTCTAACCAAATCCAATTCTCCCTTGACATATTCCTCAAAAAATCCGATTCGTGCGGATTCTTCCCCCAACTAACGAAGAGATCTTGACGGAATTGCCACATATGAAATTGAGCACAATTTTGCAAAGAAATAGCCCGCTTGTTTCTCAAGAAGAGATGGGAAACATGCTCAATATCATTTGATTGAATAATTGACCCAGCTCCTTGTTGTTTGAAGAAACCCTCCACTTCCATTGGTATTTTTTCACGAAAAGCAAACATGAGATAATAAAT